GTAAGCCCAGAGTGGCTCTATTTCATTCTATTTCACTTCCTAGCACTTCCTATCATTTAATATCCATCCCTTTGGTCTTATTGACATAAGAGATGTCATTTATAGTCTATCTCTTTCTATATATGGAAAGTCAAGAAATTCTCATCGAAACATCGAGAAATTGTGCATATAGAAAACTCTAAAGAAAGAAAAAAAGGAGACCCATGCCATGATTTTCAAATCTTTTCTACTTAGTAGTCTAAGTTTCTCGATGAGGATAATTAATTCGGTCGTTGCGGTCGGACTCTATTATGGGTTTCTGACCACATTCTCCATGGGTCCCTCTTAGATCTTCTTTCTCCAATCTTGGATTAGGGAAGAAGGAGATATTCGCGACTCCTGGTGGTTTCATTATGGGGCAGCTCATGATCTTCATATCGATCTATTATCCACCTCTGCATCTATTCTTTCTTAGCTAAACGGGTGGAAGATCCATCCAATTTGGTTATATCATGGACTCAAAAAACGGATCTGAATGTGACTGAAATGCACGATCTTCACAGGTATCACTTTTCACGATACCTAAAAGGTGGAATAGCGATTTTCGAACCATTTCCTATAAGAGAAAGGTTTCCATTACTTTGAGAAATGGATTCTATATCAAACTATAGCTATTGCATTAAAGAAGAAAAGAAACTAATAGAAGTCGAAGACGCGGAATGGTAGTGAATAGAGAGAAAGATTCTTCTGGTTTTCTTGTTCCTGAAAATATTCTATCTATCTCCTAGACGCCGTAGAGAATTGAGAATTTTCATGTCTTTCAATTCTCGTACTCGTAATTGGAAAGTTACGGAAGGAGATCCATCATTTTGCAATGAAAACTACATAAAAAACTCTGGACAATTTCGAAATCAGGCCAAGCGTCTTAATACATATGCAAAAAAATTCATTATTGGCCCACCATTGATTAGAAGATTTAACTTGTATGAATCGCTATTGGTTTGATACGAATAATGGCAGTTGTTTCAGTATGTTAAGGATACAGATGTATCCACAATTCATTTAGAGTTACTTAATAGCCTATTTCTTATACCATATCTCTATCCCGTGAAATTCTCGAGCCGAAAGATGGATGCATATGCTATGTTTCATTTTGCTAAATGATATCAATTAAACGGTGTATCAATTCCATAAATTGGATATAGCAATAAATAAATCAGCAAAATTCTTTTATTTTAGATAGAAGAAACTTTTCTTCTATCTAAAATAAAAGAATGTACCCTTCTATCCAAATCCAATTTGCATCGATAAAATAAATCCAAATTCCAGTAGTAGATGAATAATTGCAAATTTTTGTGTGTACGAGATTAGAATAACTTCAAAATAACTGACATAATTTTTTATTTTTCCTGATCAGAAAAATACATGAAAAAGAAAGGAGGTAGAAAAATTTTTGGATTTATGGTTAAAGAAGAAAAAGAAGAAAACTGGGGTTCTGTTGAATTTCAAGTATTCAGTTTCACCAATAAGATACGGAGACTTGCTTCACATTTGGAATTACACAAAAAAGATTTTTCATCGGAAAGAGGTCTCCGAAGACTTTTGGGAAAACGTCAACGTTTGCTGGCTTATTTGGCAAAGAAAAATAGAGTACGTTATAAGAAATTAATCAGTCAGTTGGATATTAGGGAGCGGTAATTTCATCGTTCGAATTTTTTTTCTTATTTTATTAGTAGTCTTATAGTAGTCTTAGATTTTGCATTTTGATGAGCCTCGTTTTGAGGAATTCATGGAATAATCCATTTTCATGGAATAATGAATTAAGGAAGAAAGGATATGAGTCTACCGCTTACAAGAAAAGATCTCATGATAGTCAATATGGGCCCTCACCACCCATCAATGCATGGTGTTCTTCGACTGATCGTTACTCTCGATGGTGAAGATGTTATTGATTGTGAACCCATATTAGGCTATTTACACAGAGGAATGGAAAAAATCGCGGAAAACCGAACTATGGCAGGAGATAGGGGAATTCCTTAAGAAAGAAAAAAGAATAAGAACACAGATACATAACATAAAAAAAAGAATAAATAAGACGAAATTCGACCTCCCCCTACATATTTAATTTCTTCTCCTATACAAAAACTAGCAAGACCTACTCCATTGGTAATTCCATCAATGACACCCTTGTCGAAAAACTGCGTTAGTTCGGTTAATCCTCTTATACCCAAGGTAAAGGTCCTAGTATAGAAAATATCTATATAACCGCGATTATATGACCAACTATATATCTTTTTTTTTAGTTGATGGAAAAAATACTTTTTCGGACCCCCTTTTACAAAGGAATTTATTAAATCCAAATTCTGAAAAAAAGAGTAAGCAGATCCATAAAACATATATGCTATGAATAGACCAAAAATAGCTAGACTTACAGAAGAAATTGCATTAGTGATAAATTCATATGAATTTATGGAAGAATTAGAACTTTCTTGGAAAAAGTTGATTGAGGGAGTTAGCCACTTTGATAATATGGTTAATTCCCCTATTTCATTATCAAAATGGATTCCTATAGATCCAATGAACAAAGTACAAAGCAGTAATATAAGAAGAGGAAATAGCATAGTATTTCCCGGTTCATGAGGATAGACAAAAGTGTTTTTAGTCCCCAATGAAGTACTAAAAGACCCTATCCTATTTCCTGTATTAACATGAATTTTGGATAGATTTTGTGAAAAAAAAGAAACTCCACTCTTCGCTGTTGATAAAACGAAATCTCTATTGACTCCTTTAGATATCCTTTTTCCCCATAACGATATTGAATACAACGAATCCTCTTTAGTACTACTGTAATTTTGAAAATGAACACGCAAATACCCATCAAAAGTAAGTAAATATATCCGAAACATATAAAACGCAGTTAATCCTGCAGTAAAAGAAGCTATTATTCCAAAAAAGGGTGAATATAACCAACTATTACTAAGGATTTCATCTTTGGACCAGAAGCAAGCAAGAGGTGGAATACCACAAAGAGAAAGGGTACCCCATAAAAAACAAGTTCTTGTAATTGGAATGTATTTTCTTAAACCACCCATAAGAACCATATTCTGACTTTTATCTGGTGAATATCCAACAAGAGGTTCCATTGAATGAATAACAGATCCGGATCCCAAGAACAATAAAGCTTTCGAATAAGCATGAGTGATCAAATGGAATAAAGCAGCTTGATAAGAACCTATACCTAGAGCTAACATCATATAACCCAATTGAGACATTGTAGAATAGGCTAAGCTTCTTTTAATATCTCTCTGAGCAAGAGCTAAAGTGGCTCCTAAGAAAAGTGTTAGTGTACCTATTAAAGAAATGAAACTCATTATCAAAGGTAGGGATATGAAAAGAGGAAGAAGTCGAGCTATAAGAAAAATCCCCGCAGCAACCATAGTTGCTGCGTGTATAAGAGCTGAAATGGGGGTGGGTCCTTCCATAGCATCGGGTAACCATACGTGAAGAGGGAATTGTGCCGATTTCGCAACTGCACCAAGGAATAATAAAAAAGCACACAAAATAGTAAGCAAGGAGTTAATCTCATTATTAGGAATCCAGTTATTAGCTATTTTAAACAAATCCCGAAACTCTAAACTACCTGTTATCCAAAAAAAACCTAGAATTCCTAATAACAGACCAAAATCCCCTACACGATTAGTTACAAAAGCTTTTTGACAAGCACTCGCTGCAATTGGCCGTGTAAACCAAAAGCCTATCAATAAATAGGAACACATTCCCACAAGCTCCCAAAAAAAATAAATTTGTATCAAATTGGAACTAGTAACCAATCCCAACATGGAAGTATTGAAAAAACTTATATAAACAAAAAATCTCAAATATCCCTCATCGTGAGACATATAATCGTCACTATAAATAAGAACCAGGATTCCTACAGTAGTAATTAGTATTAACATAATAGAAGTAAGCGGGTCGATTAAGTATCCAAATTCTAAGGAAAAATCATTATTGACGGTCCAAGACCATAGATATTGATAGATAGAACTTCCATTTATTTGTTGAATAGACAGGTGAACTGAGAATACCATAGCTATACTTAAAAGTAAAACACTAGGAAAAGCCCATATGCGACGAAGATTTTTTGTTGCTGTCGGAATAAGAAAAAGTCCAAACCCCATTGACATAATAACTGGAAGTGGGAGAAGAGGGATTACCCATGCATATTGATATGTATGTTCCATAAGAAAAGAAATTGCAATTTTTACTTGAAAATTTTACTTCAATTTTTCTATAAAATTGAAAAAAAGTTTCCGATTCACCAAACTAATTCTTATCTATTTCTGAAGGAATAAAAAAAATACTAGAATTCTTAATTTTTCCAAAATTTTCTCATTGAAACAATCAAAAAATAAGAATAGGTTTTGTTGGTTAAAGTCAAAAAGTTAATGAAATAACTTCGTTACCTAGTTATTACCTAAAGAAGGACTTTTATTAAAATACAAAAAAAGATTGAATCATTTTACTTTAATATTTTTTTGTATTAAAATGAAGCAGCTCCCTTGTTTCGTAACTCAAATTGATTGGAATTCAATTCTGGAATACCATTCTGAACTTAATTAACTATTTGATTGAATTTTCCCTTCCTTTTATCCTCCCGTCTTATATGGGGGATAGGCCCCCATACCTTATATCTGTATATGGAGAGTATACTTGATATCTGTATATGGAGAGTATACTTGAAATATAAATTGATTTAAATAGAAAACCTTTGTATATATTCTATATTATTAAAACAAAGTCTAAAAAAAATATATAATATGTTAAAAAACTCTTGTCTTATCCGCATTAGACAAAATGAAGTAAAAAAGAATTCAGAATTTCAATATCTTTTAGTATCTAAGTATAAATACTAAGAAAAAGAAGAAAGATGGATTGATTTGCGGCAATAGATGTCTTTCACATACAACTAGAAAAAAGTAATTTCCTTTTTGAATGGCAGTTCCAAAAAAACGTACTTCGATGTCAAAAAAGCGTATTCGTAAAAATCTTTGGAAGAAAAAGACTTATTTTTCCATAGTACAATCTTATTCTTTAGCAAAATCAAGATCATTTTCTGGCGTCAGCGAGCATCCAAAACCAAAGGGTTTTTCTCGGCAACAAACAAACAAATAATAGGGTTTTGGGATAATATGAATTGACCTATCCCAAAAAAATTCCAATTATTTAATATGAATAATTAGGATTAATTAATGAATGTACTTTTATGTGTCGAATTCCTCGATACAATATTCTTAGAACAAACCTCTCTGATATATAAAAAAAGGGTTTTTGGTATACTGTGACCTAAATATTCTTTTCCTATCAATGAACTTTTCGTAATAGAATCCGTATAATAAATAAAAAAGGGGGGATTCTATTATGAAAAGTAGAGTATTCCTGCAATAAGACTTACAACTTCTACCTATCTTATCCTAAATTAACAAAAAAATTAGTTCTATATTGCAACTGAGAAAAAATTGTTCCAACTCTTTCAAACTTTGTTTCTATTGGGCAAAGCAAGAATTTTTTTGTTAAAAAATTCGCAACGATACTACCAAACGAAGTCTATTTTAATGAAGATTCTAATGTCCTAAATTCTATGGACTCTTCCAATCTCGACGATTCGCGAGAAAATAACTTAATATTCTTTTAATAAACCTGTTATTTCAACTTAGCCGCCATGGTGAAATTGGTAGACACGCTGCTCTTAGGAAGCAGTGCTCAAGCATCTCGGTTCGAGTCCGAGTGGCGGCAGTCTCGAAAAAGAATACAATAGATTATAAAATAAAATGGATTCAATTCGAAATTTCCAATTTTGTAATGGGACCTTCTCCTTATGCTATTTGCAACTTTAGAACATATACTAACTCATATTTCTTTCTCAACAATTTCAATTGTGATTACGATTCATTTGATAACCTTATTAGTTCGTGAACTTGGGGGATTACGTGATTCGTCAGAAAAAGGAATGATAGCCACTTTTTTCTGTATAACAGGATTCTTAGTTTCTCGTTGGGCTTCTTCGGGACATTTTCCATTAAGTAATTTATATGAGTCATTGATCTTCCTTTCATGGGCTCTGTATATTCTTCATATGATTCCTAAGATACAAAACTCTAAAAATGATTTAAGCACAATAACTACGCCGAGTACTATTTTAACGCAAGGCTTTGCCACGTCGGGTCTTTTAACTGAAATGCATCAATCCACAATACTAGTACCTGCTCTACAATCTCAGTGGTTAATGATGCATGTCAGTATGATGTTACTAAGCTATGCGACTCTTTTGTGCGGATCCTTATTATCCGCCGCTCTTCTAATCATTAGATTTCGAAAGAATTTAGATTTCTTTTCGAAAAAGAAGAAAAATGTTTTAAGCAAAACATTTTTCTTTAATGAGATTGAATATTTCTATGCAAAAAGAAGTGCTTTAAAAAGCACCTTTTTTCCTTCATTTCCAAATTATTACAAATATCAATTAATTGAGCGTTTGGATTCTTGGAGTTATCGTGTCATTAGTCTAGGGTTTACCCTTTTAACCATAGGTATTCTTTGTGGAGCAGTATGGGCTAATGAGGCGTGGGGATCCTATTGGAATTGGGATCCTAAAGAAACTTGGGCATTTATTACTTGGACCATATTTGCAATTTATTTACATAGTAGAACAAATCCAAATTGGAAGGGTACGAAGTCAGCGTTTGTAGCTTCCATAGGATTTCTTATAATTTGGATCTGTTATTTTGGTATCAATCTATTAGGAATAGGTTTACATAGTTATGGTTCATTTACATTACCCATCTAAATGATTACATAACATAAAACCTTAATGAAATGGAAAAAACTTCCATTTTTGTGTTTGATTTGAGAACCCCTTGAACGCCTTCTCAAAGGGTTCTCAAAAATTCGAGATAGATCTAATTAGACTCTTTTACTTTTTTCTGAATTTTTTAGTATTTCCACTATGGAATATAGAGCGGACTAGTAGAAGAAAAAAAATCCTATTTAGGATAATAATTGGATAACAGAGCCTCTACCCTGTCAACGGATAGCGAGAGAACAAAATCTGGATAAATACCGATTCCTATTACTGGTAAAAAGATACAGATTAAAAGAAAGAGTTCTCGCGGGCCAGAATCCACAAAATTTTCGTTTGGAACATGAAATAGCTTGTATCCATAGAACATCTGTCGTAACATAGATAATAAATAAATAGGAGTTAATATCATTCCAATTGCCATTACAAAAGTAATTAGCATTTTTGGCATTAACAGAAATTTTGGACTAGTAATTAGTCCAAAAAATACTACTAATTCCGCAACAAAACCGCTCATTCCTGGTAAGGCAAGAGAAGCCATTGAAAAGCTACTAAACATGGTAAAAATTTTTGGCATTGGGATAGAAACCCCTCCCAGTTCTTCGAGATAAACAAGGCGCATTCTATCACAAGCCGTTCCCGCTAAGAAAAAAAGTGTAGCCCCAATAAATCCATGGGATAATATTTGTAAAATAGCTCCATTGAGTCCAATGTTGGTTATGGAACCAATTCCTATAATAATGAAACCCATGTGAGAGACGGAGGAGTAGGCTATTCTTTTTTTGAAATTTCGTTGACCAAGAGAAGTTGAAGCTGCATAGATTATTTGCATCGCTCCTATTATTACTAACCAAGGGGAAAATAGATAATGAGCATGAGGTAACAATTCCATATTGATCCGAATCAATCCGTATGCTCCCATCTTTAATAGGATTCCCGCTAAAAGCATACATGTACTGTAATGCGCTTCCCCATGGGTATCTGGTAACCACGTATGTAGGGGTATAATTGGCAATTTGACAGCATAAGCAATAAGGAAGCCAAAATAAAATAGTATTTCCAATGTTGCAGGGTATGATTGATTAATTAATCTTTCCAAATCTAATCTTGGTTCGTTGGAACCGTATAAGCCCATACCTAGAACTCCGATTAAGAAAAAAATGGAACCACCTGCAGTATACAAAATAAACTTTGTAGCTGAATAGAGACGCCTCTTCCCCCCCCACATGGATAAAAGTAAGTAAACAGGAATTAATTCTAACTCCCACATGATAAAAAAAAGTAAAAGGTCTCGCGAAGAAAATAATCCTATTTGACCGCTATACATTGCTAGCATGAGGAAATAGAATAATCGGGAATTCCGGGTAACCGGCCAAGCTGCTAAAGTAGCTAAAGTAGTCATAAATCCTGTCAATAAAATAGATCCTAATGAAAGTCCATCGATTCCCAATCTCCAGTGGAAATCGAAGACATCTATCCATTTAGAATCCTCTTTTAATTGGATTAAGGGATCCTCCAATTGGAAATGATAACAGAATGCATAAGTCATTAGAAGGAATTCTAATAAACAAATAGACATAGTATACCACCTAACGATTTTGTTTCCCCTATGAGGTAAAAAGAAAATTAATGAACCCGCAAATATCGGCAAAACAACAAGTATTGTTAACCAAGGAAAAGAACTCATGATAAAGTGATAAAGACAAGATACGTTTTGACCAGAAAAGCCCGTGCTCGATTATTTTGAGCACAGGCTTCTTCGGTAAAGAGGAATCAGACGATTCAAGTGGAATTTTTTGTAACGTATCAATAAGATAGAGCCATGCTGCGGGTTGTCTCAGGTCCTAAATAAACGCGGACACTTAAAAAATCTGTTGGGCAGGCGGATTCGCATCTCTTACAACCCACACAATCTTCGGTTCTCGGCGCGGAAGCAATTTGCTTGGCTTTACATCCATCCCAAGGTATCATTTCTAATACATCTGTTGGACAAGCTCGTACACATTGAGTGCATCCTATACATGTATCATAAATTTTTACGGAATGTGACATTGGATCTATAAATTTTCCTTTTCAACATAAAAATTTTCGATCTGGTCAAAATGAAATTAGTACTATATCAATCAAATGTATTGTAGACACCAGACGAAGCAATGGTTTATCCAAACTTCAACAAATAATGCAATATATTTCTTAATCCGTTTGTGAGAAAGCATGAAAAGAGCCAAGAGACTTGAATTTTGGGCTTCAACAATCATAATTATACGAATTGTATATACGAATTCGAATTAGCCAATAAATTGGCTATCGTCTTTTCAATATAAATTATTGCAATATTCAAATTGCAATATCAATGAATTGCAAAAATTCAACTAAGTAAAAATGAATACTATGGAATAACCTACTCAAAAAATAGATATTCTCAAATAATAAATAGTATTCATGTTAATATTTCATATTATTATATGTGTCCCTTTGTTTAGAAGATTCTATGTCTAATTATTCAAAAAATTAGATTGATTGATACGAGTTGATTTCCTATTACGATGGATGGAAGAAAGAATGGATAATCCAATAGCTGCTTCAGCAGCCGCAAGGGCTATAACAAAAATTGCGAAAATGTCTCCTTTTAATTGGCGACTATCAAATAGATCAGAAAATGTTACGAGATTTAGATTAATTGAATTCAGTATAAGTTCAAGGCATATTAGAGCTCTAACCATGTTTCGGCTTGTGATCAATCCATAGATACCAATCGAAAATAAATAGACACTCAAAAAAAGTACATGCTCAAACATCATTAACTAACTCCTTATCAATCTCGATTCATTTCAATATGAGGACAAGAATTGAACCGATTGAATTAATTAGAATAGAACAATTACACAACAAAAGAGAAAAGAAGGTATTTGTTGGCAGTAGATGGGTTTTACTAAATCAAAATTGTGGTTCTTTAGTGATTTTTTTTAGATTTGAAATTCTTATAATTTTGACTCATTCTAAGTATTTCTTATTGCCGAGCCATAGTAATTGCACCTATTAAAGAAACTAGAAGAATTATGGAAATGAGTTCAAATGGAAGATAAAAATCGGTTGCTAAATGAATCCCAATTTGTTGAACGTTATTTATGAGACCCTGTTCTACTATTTGGTTTGATCTTGTAGTCCAAAGAATTCCATACCATGACGTATCTGGGATAGTAGTCATTAGTGAAAAAGGAATAGTTATACAAACGAGTGAAGTGAACCCATCTCCAATAGTCCAAAAATTCTTATCTTTAGACCATTCTGAGCCATTTACGAACATTACGGCAAATATGATCAAGACATTTATAGCTCCCACATAAATAAGAAGTTGTGCCACAGCTACAAAGTAGGAATTCAATAAAATATAGAATAAGGATATACAAACAAGAACTAATCCTAGCGAAAAAGCAGAAAAAGTTGGGTTGGTAAGTAATACCACCCCTAGACCCCCTAGTAGAAGAACAAATCCCCCAAATAGCACAAGAATTTCATGTATTGGCCCAGGTAAATCCATTATGGATAAGAAGAAATTAATAGTATAAATTTTTTCATGAACTGACTAAAACTAAAAGATTCAAGGAAGAAAAAAGGGATTAGGAAATTTTTTTGTATATTGTATATAAGTTCTTTCTATAGTTAGAAATCACATCACGAAAATCTACTCTGATTTAAAATCAGGAATAATTTGCAATAAGCAGTAGGTATTCGTTTTTCTTTCTAGTTAGTAAAGAACTTTTGGATTCTAACAAAAAAATTCTAGTAATCAGTAATCGTTCTTGAATTCCAAGATTTTTCTTCGTCTATTTTACTTTGAGTTGAATTCCTAATTGTTTGAATTGTGTAATCTCCCATTATGGAGATTGGTAACCGACTCAAAGCAATTTGATTGTAATTCAATTCATGACGATCATAAGTAGAAAGTTCATATTCTTCAGTCATTGATAAACAGTTTGTCGGACAGTACTCAACACAATTACCACAAAATATACAAACTCCGAAATCAATACTATAATTAAGCAATTGTTTCCTTTTAATATCCTTTTCAAATCTCCAATCCACAAGAGGTAGATCTATAGGGCATACGCGAACACATACTTCACAAGCAATACATTTATCAAATTCAAAGTGGATTCGCCCCCGGAAACGCTCCGATGTAATTGATTTTTCATAGGGGTAGTGAATCGTTATAGGTAAACGATTTGTGTGGGATAAGGTAATTATGAAACTTTGACCAATGTACCTTGCTGCGCGTATTGTTTGTTGACCATAACTCATGAACCCAGTTACCATAGGGAACATATTCGAAATATCTATGAAAAAGGTATGTTTCTTTCTCTTGTTTGAGAGAACTTTTGTGTTGAAAATATTCTTACTGTTATTGTATTATCTTATTTTATAGTGAAACAAGTTGGGAAGAAGTTGTTAATAAGAGATTGCCCAGGGAAATAGGTAAAAGAAATTTCCATCCAAGATTTAATAACTGATCCATTCTCATCCTGGGTAAAGTCCATCTTATTGTGATAGAAATGAAGAGAAATAAAAAAGCTTTAGTTAATGTAATAAAGATACCCATTGTCATTTCTAAAATTCCAACCATTTTATTCATTTGGAAAAATCCAAAAAAGGATATATAGGGAATAGACAAATTCCACCCGCCTAAGTAGAGAACTGTTACAAATAAAGAGGAAACTAATAAATTTAGGTAAGAAACAAGATAAAATAAACCATATTTGATACCAGAATATTCCGTTTGATAACCTGCTACTAATTCTTCCTCTGCTTCTGGTAAATCAAAGGGTAATCTTTCACATTCCGCCAAAGAAGAAATTAGAAAAACCAGAAAACCTATAGGCTGACGCCAAAGATTCCATCCAAAAAAACCATATTTTGACTGTGCTTCAACTATATCAACTGTACTTGAACTGTTGGATAATCATAGTCGACGATAACATCACAGTTCCCACCGCTATTCCAAAACCGTACATGAAACCTTAGTTTCATACGGCTCCTCTATGATCAGAAAAAAGGAAAGTACTGTTTCATTTCGTTATTATCTTCTTGGGCGTAGTTAGAATTATCTAAGATAAAATCGATTTCAACGTCCTAAATTAGACCAAAGGAATTCTGTCTGCTAGAATAATAAAAAACGCTTCCGAATTCATCTCATCCTTTATAATATAATGGTACTTTTTCTTTGTTCAGCAATAACTTAATCTTGGAATAAAACACTCGTTATAACAATTAATAAACGAAAAGAGTTGGGTATTAGTTCATGAAGAATTCTGTATGAATATGGATAAATGATGAAAAGAATAAATAAAGATCTTTTTTTTGTATTGCATTCCATATCTTTTGTCCTATTCTTCTTTCCCCGAGGGGTATTTAAAAAGAAAAAAGGAATAAAGGGTTAATTCGTTCTTGATAGCCATTTCCTTAACAAGTGAATGGGAACATACTCTGGATCGGAATCCGAAGAAAGTACTACTTGCTCATTTCCACCAATTTCAAGTCCTTATTATGATTCCTTTTATGAGGAAAAATATCTAATGCCTTAGATTCCCTCATTACTAATCCTTTATGTACTTTAGTGTTTCTAATCCCTCACTAACTTTTGATGGATTCCCTTATGATTACAACTTTCTGTATCGGGAATCCCTTATTATTGCCCGCTTCAAGATATGATGACTAATCAAAAAATCTCAACCTTGGGGTAAAGAATTTACACCGCTTATGTTTACTTCCATTTTTTCTTGTACGTAGGAAATGAGATTTTTTCTTTTTACTACAAATTAATAAGCAGTTTTGTTTCACTCATATAGCTATCTAGTTTAACTTACTAACCTGAATATAGAATAAGAAAAGGAAGATAAATATTCAATGAATTTCAGAGGAAAAAGATCCTATTTTAACGAATCGCACGTAGAGATATTGCTAGTACACAAAAAGTTAATGGGATTTCATAACTAATAGATTGAGCGGCAGCTCGTAGACCACCTGAAAAAGAATATTTATTATTTGAGCTATATCCTGCCATAAGAAGACCAATAGGAGCAATACTTGAAATGGCAATCCATAAAAAAACACCAATACTAAGATCCGCTAAAACAAAGCGATATCCCAAAGGAATAACTAAAAAACTTAATAAAATTGATATGACTGCTATAGACGGTCCAATGCTAAATAAGGGAATATCCCCTCGGGATGGCAAGATATCCTCTTTAAAAAGTAGCTTAGTTCCATCTGCTATAGCTTGAAGCAGTCCCAGGGGGCCAGCATATTCAGGACCAATACGTTGTTGTATCGATGCGGATATTTCTCTTTCTAACCACACAATTACGAGTACTTCTATTGTGATTCCCAGTAAGAGGGTCAAAATGGGTAGAATCCATATCAGTCCATAGACTTCTTTTAATAATTCCAAGTTCGAAAAAGAATTGATAGCTTCTACCTGTACCCTGTCTATTATCATTTCAACGATCAACTTCTCCCATAATGATATCTATACTACCTAATATCGTCATGATATCAGCCAATTTCATTTTTTTGACTAGCTGAGGAAGAATTTGCAAATTAATAAAACCGGGCGGACGAATTTTCCATCTCCAGGGGAAAAGACTATCATCTCCTACCAGATAAATTCCTAATTCACCTTTTGGGGCTTCCACTCTTGCATAAAGCTCTTGCTTTGACAATTCAAAATTGGGCGAAGGTTTTTTACCAAGAAATCGATATTCAAAATCATTCCATTCGGAATTCTTTGCTTTCTTAAAGCGTCGGACTTCTAAATTCTCATAAGGGCCCCCAGGAATTTTTTCTACAGCCTGTTGAATAATTTTGATTGATTCCCTCATTTCACCGATTCGTACTAAATAGCGCGCTAATGAATCCCCTTCTTTTTGCCATTGGACTTTCCAATCGAATTGATTGTAAGACTCGTAAAGATCAACTTTACGAAGATCCCATTGTATTCCAGAAGCTCGTAACATGGGGCCCGATAAGCCCCAATTTACAGCTTCTTCTCCGCTAATAAAACCAACTCCCTCAACTCGTTCCAAAAAAATGGGATTCTGTGTAATAAGTTGTTGATATTCAATAACTCCTCGTAAAAAATAATCACAGAAATCTAAACATTTATCGATCCATCCATAAGGCAGATCGGCAGCAACTCCTCCGATGCGAAAGTAATTATGCATCATTCGCATACCTGTAGCAGCTTCAAATAGATCATATATTAATTCTCTCTCTCTAAAAATATAAAAAAAAGGAGTCTGCGCACCGAGATCTGCCATAAAAGGTCCAAGCCATAACAAGTGAGAAGCTATACGGCTCAATTCTAACATAATTACCCTAATATAGCTGGCTCTTTGGGGTATTTGAATATTCTCCAAGAATTCTGGTGCATTTACCGTTATTGCTTCTGTAAACATAGTAGCTAAATAATCCCAACGTGTTACATAAGGTAAGTATTGTATAATAGTTCGGTTTTCCGCGATTTTTTCCATTCCTCTGTGTAAATAGCCTAATATGGGTTCACAATCAATAACATCTTCACCATCGAGAGTAACGATCAGTCGAAGAACACCATGCATTGATGGGTGGTGAGGGCCCATATTGACTATCATGAGATCTTTTCTTGTAAGCGGTAGACTCATATCCTTTCTTCCTTAATTCATTATTCCATGAAAATGGATTATTCCATGAATTCCTCAAAACGAGGCTCATCAAAATGCAAAATCTAAGACTACTATAAGACTACTAATAAAATAAGAAAAAAAATTCGAACGATGAAATTACCGCTCCCTAATATCCAACTGACTGATTAATTTCTTATAACGTACTCTATTTTTCTTTGCCAAATAAGCCAGCAAACGTTGACGTTTTCCCAAAAGTCTTCGGAGACCTCTTTCCGATGAAAAATCTTTTTTGTGTAATTCCAAATGTGAAGCAAGTCTCCGTATCTTATTGGTGAAACTGAATACTTGAAATTCAACAGAACCCCAGTTTTCTTCTTTTTCTTCTTTAACCATAAATCCAAAAATTTTTCTACCTCCTTTCTTTTTCATGTATTTTTCTGATCAGGAAAAATAAAAAATTATGTCAGTTATTTTGAAGTTATTCTAATCTCGTACACACAAAAATTT